TTATTATCTCAGCAATAGTGTCCCTACCCATGATGAACTAAAATTGTTAGTGATTCCAAATTTGATATAATCAACATGTCTTTCTTTTTTTTACTTATTTGTTTATGAATAATTAATAAAGGTATATACGTGAGATACAATCTATTTATTAATCTATTTCTTTCAAATACCCTATTAGAAACATATCACGATCTTGGTTTATAATACCTCGGGAGCTAATGAAACTATTTTAGTAAAATTTAATTGTCTCAACTCCCGTGCGATCGCGCCAAAAATTCGAGTTCCTTTGGGATTTCCTTCTTGATCAATAATAACTGCAGCGTTGTCATCATATCGTATTATCATACCATTGTCACGTTTGAGTTCTTTACAGGTACGCACAATTACAGCTCTGACCACCTCTGATCTTTCTAGGGGCATATTTGGTACTGCTTCTTTGATAACAGCAACAATAACGTCACCAATATGAGCATATCGACGATTGCTAGCTCCTATGATTCGAATACACATCAATTCTCGAGCCCCGCTGTTATCTGCTACATTTAAATGGGTCTGAGGTTGAATCATATCATTTTGTAATCTGTTCTTTCAATGCAAAAGACGAAGAAAAAAAAAAAAGAAATATTCTTTGTCTAAAATAAAAAAATTTGCAATTTTCCAAGACCCATTTCTCTTGGTTCTACTTTTTTATCCTTTATCCCGAAATAATGAATTGAGTCCGTATAGGCATTTTGGATGCTGCTATTGAAATAGCCGTTCTAGCTATACTTTCTGTTACTCCGCCCATTTCATAAAGTATTCGACCTGGTTTAACAACAGCTACCCAATATTCGGGGGACCCCTTACCTGAGCCCATACGCGTTTCGGCGGGTCTTACTGTAATTGGTTTGTCTGGAAATATACGTACCCATATTTTTCCACCACGACGTACATTTCGTGTCATTGCTCGTCGACCTGCTTCTATTTGTCTAGCTGTGATCCAAGCAGGTTCAAGTGCCTGAAGGGCATATTTACCGAAACATATATCATTCCCTCGATAAGATATTCCTTTCATTCTTCCTCTATGTTGTTTACGGAATCTGGTTCTTTTGGGGTTATAGTTGATGGTTCTTTCTGAATTCCATCTCTACTACAGAACCAGACGTGAGAATTTCTTCTCATCTGGCTCCTCGCGAATATGAATAAAAGGATTCAAAAATAAAAATATTCAATTTGAGGTAAGATAGAATTTTAATTAATTAATAAAATAGATATGTATTTATTTAATACATTTGAATCGTGGGATTCTTTGAGATTTCATCTAATCTATTAGTAATTTGTGTATCTTGTTTGAATAGATAACTAAACATTTTCTATTTTAGAAATCCTATTGTTATTTTTTTTTTATAAATTGTTTTTTTTTTATCGTTCAAATTTAGCAATCCAAAAAAAAGAAAGTTTTCGCGGGCGAATATTTACTCTTCGATTTCAATTTTAGGATTGTTTCGTGACTTCTCAGAATAGATGAATTGATCTCCGGTTCGTTCCGCCATCCCGACCAGTGAATCATTAAGATTCATTTTAATAAAATCTTTTGTATTCACAGTTTCCATCGTTCCCATCACTTCTTATTTAATGGTTAGGTCCAAATTTTACAATGGAGTTCATAATGAAATTTGTTTTTGAGTCAATTTTCTCAGTCTTTATTGGCTCGAAGCTCTTGATTTTTTTGTTTTGTTCTAGTTCTCTTCTATAAGAAGAGTCATTTAATTATGGATGAATCAGTATTGATGCTTTATTACACTGCCTTTTTTTTATGAGATCATTCATAGACCTTACATATTGGAATTCTATATCATTGATATTTTTTTCTCTTTCTCTCATCTTTCCACAGCTTTCTTCTCTCTTTTACTTTACAACTTCAAATCATATTGATTTTTGTTTTTGCACAAAAACAAAAAAATTGCAGTTGCTACAAAGATGTGATTGATATATCACATTTTGACTGCTTCTTTAGCTTTAAATCGAGATAATGCGAAGTGATGAGTTGGTTATTAGTGCATATATTATGGGGCTGATTTCTAACCCCAAAAAGCCAACGAGTCACACACTAAGCATAGCAATTTTATCAAACGGTTAATCGAATTTTTATTCAACCTTATAGAATTAAAATTAGAATTGCTAGTTTTGAGAAAAAAAAAAGAATGAAGGGTTTAGCTTTCTAGATAGAAGGAAAAGAAAAATACAAGTTTCTTATTCCTCGTCTATAAATATCCAAATTTTTATGCCTAATACACCATAGATAGTTCGAACTTTATAGAAACAATAATCAATTTTAGCTCGAATGGTTTGTAGGGGAACCCTACCTTCTCTAATCCATTCGACACGTGCAATTTCTTTTCCGTCGATACGCCCTGCAATTTGGATTTGAATTCCTTTTGTATTTGCTTGTTCAGTTAATTCAATAGCTTTTTTCATTGCTTTTCGAAATGAAACTCTATTCTTTAATTGTCCGGCTATA